TTATAAAAGAAGTTAATCGTAAATAAGAAGATTGTTTACGAATAAGCACTAATAAAATTTCGCACTCAAATACATAAGAATTGTATAGGAACCAAAAGAATCTTTTATTTTCTTTCGAAAAAACATAAATAGATTTCTTCTGAGTAATGGGGAGATTATTCCAATTATGGTATTCGTGAAGAAAGAATTGCAATAAGTGTAAAAAGGGAACATCTTGGATCCAGCACTGAAGGATTTGAACCAAGATTTCCATATGGATGGGATGAGGTATTAGTATATCTAAAACATAATTTAAATGCAATAATTTGTCCTCTAAAAAAGGAAAAATTGAATGAATTGATCGTAAATTATGATATTTGGGTATTTCTTTTTTTTCTAAATAAGATACTAATCGCAAGGAAAATGGAATTTCCACAATAATTGCAAAACTTTCTGATATAATTTGAGAATAAAAACGAGAATAAAAAAAAAATTTGCGGGTGTGCCCAACAAATAAATTTTGGTTAGAATAATTAACCGAAGAAATCAAAGAATTCTTTTGATAGATTCGAGTAATTAAACGTTTTACAAGTGATAAACTAGATTTATTATCATAACCAAAAACTTCTACGGGTTCATAAAAAATCAAACCATTTAAACCATGATCATGAGCAAGTGCATAAATATACTCCTGAAAGAGTAACGGATATAGGAAATATTGTTGCCAAGATCTACCTTTTTCTAAATATCCTTGTAATTCTTCCATTGACTTCAATTTCTACTTGAACCAGAAACAATAGGTATTTCTTGTATTATCAAATTATACATAGTGCAATACGGTCAGAACAGAGTATGTATCATGTATGAAAAATATATATATATATACCCCGGAAATACAGAATCCAATCAACAGATCTTTTTACTCTCCCCTTCTATCCAATGGGCCAATGGGTTTATCTTCGTTTTATTAACAGAGGATCAAAAATCTTTTATTTTTGCAACCCGATCGCTCTTTTGACTTTGGAAAATTTTTTTTGTCAGTATACTGTTTCTTCTACACATTAGTTTCCAATCCATAATAGAAAATAGTTAGGATTTTTTTTGATTCTTAAAAAAAAGAATCAAAGGTCCATTCACAGGAGACCCCTTCCCCACATCAGGCACTAAGTTATTTTTAACGTTTAATTAGATCGGGAAATTATGCAAATTAAGAATAGAAGCTCGTTGCTTTTTTTTACCAGAATTAGAGCCATAGAGCTCTATCCATTTATTCACTAGACCAAACTCTAACTGTGAATTTCTTAAAAGAAAAAAAAAACAAGAAAGAATATAATAAGAAATTCACAAAATAAAAGTAGAATTGCATTTTTTCTTATTATTTTATTACGACATGCGGTTTTTTCCATCCATTACCTTTCAGGATCAGTCGTGGTCTTATAGACTCTACCAAAAGTCTGGACGAATTCGTTACTTCATCCAAATGTGTAAAAAACCATAATCGCACTTAAAAGCCGAGTACTCTACCATTGAGTTAGCAACCCAGATAAATACGTATATACAAGCGGAAAAATGGAATTGAACTATACAACTACGTAAAAACATTGAATTTTGAATTCAAAATAAATATAAAGGAAAGATTGGATGATCAATTAAACAAAATAGCAAAGTAGATCGGATTAAACAGATAAAAAAAATGTAAAAATTTACATTTAAAGACTACCCCCCTCTTTTTTTAGAAAATCAAAAAATTTTTTATTTTCGTTAAAAAAATAGATTTATATCTTGTATAACAAAAGGAAAAACCCATAAGATCGGAATAAACAGATCTATTTATCTACGATCGAATTATATTTGTTCGATACACCATTGTCAATATGAATAAATTGTTGAGAAAAAAAATTACACAAAATAAAGATTTGTGTTGGATTGGCACAACAAGAAATATGGTAAATAAATAATATAAATATAAAACATAATATAGAACAAGAAAAGAGCAAATTGTGAGTAAATAATTACCCCACAAATGTATACTAGTTACCTTTTTTTTTTATAAATTTTTATTTATGAAGCTTTTTCTTTTTAAAATTCTGCTTTTCTTAAAATATCATGAACAGTTCTTGTAGGTTGAGCACCTTTTTCAAGGAAATAACGAATAGCAGGAACGTTTAAATAAGTTTGATTTTGTATTGGATCATAAAAACCCACCTTTCGAAGATCTCTTCCTTCTCGTCGGGATCGAACATCAATTGCAACGATTTGATAGATCGCTCATTGGGATAGATATAGATAAATAACCCCCCCCTAGAAACGTATAAGAGGTTTTCTCCTCATACGGCTCGAGAAAAAATGATTCTAATATTTCTGTATATAATGTCAAATCAAATTCAAATTAAAAAATTTATGAATTAGACTATGATTTAAGTTTTTTTGTTCTTACTTATTACTTACATATTACTTATATAAAAAAAAAAGAAAAAAATAAATATCATTCGTACTCATAACTCAAGTTGAGTAATTCTGAAAAAGTCCGAAGGTAAATCCTTAGGCATTTCTTGAGTCGTCTCTAATCTCTTTTGTTTGTTTCGTCTCGAATCTATTTTTAGTCCCCATCATTATACTAAAAATAAACTATTGAGACAATTGAAAATAGTGTTTCCTTGTTCCGGAATTCTTTCTCTTTACTTTTTAAAATCATTAGGTTTAGACATTACTTCGGTGATCCTTACCCCCCCTTTTTTTTTCAAAATGGCAGCAACATACCTTTTGTAATGTAATATAATTTTTTTTTTATTTCATTTCAAACTTGTTCGGATTTGAATCCTTCAATTTTAAAGTGAAATTTCTATATTGAGGATATACTTACAAAGTAGTCTAATGTATTAATTGTTACTAACCCTAGATTTGCCCCCCCGATAAATGAATCAATACGTTTTGCTCGAGCTCCATCATGTACTATTCTGTTCCTATTTACCAACCCAATACAAATTAGGTTCCTAACAGGAACAGAACAAACTATGTCGATTCAAGAGCATCTTCATTCCTATAGAAAATAGCGGATGTAAGAATCCACAGTGAATTATGTCCTTCAAGTCGCACGTTGCTTTCTACCACATCGTTTTAAACGAAGTTTTACCATAACATTCCTCTCATTTTAAATTTTATTTTGAACCGGTATGGAATTGATTCACTATGGAATCATGAATAGTCATTGGCTCAATGGTACATAATATTTTTTATGTATGTATCTATGTAGAGGTAAATAATTATCTGGAAAAAGTCTTATATTATAAAGGATTTAATTCGCCCCTCTATCCTATGGGGTGAAAGGAATTTAGAAAAAAGAAAAATAAATGGATTTACTTAAATCTAATTAAAATCTTCAACAATCATTCGGGATGTTAAATTATGAAAAAATTCTTCTCGAACAAATAAACTCTAAATCTCAAAAGAATGGCCCTATAGGTTTTCCAATTCCGGAATAAAATCAGTTATTAACAAAATATAAGCTATTCCAATAACTCGAAAAAGTCATAAGTTTCTCTATATCTATAATATAGATTTCAAAAATTTCTTCGAGTACTCAGGTTCATAAAAAAAGAGTTTTTGTTTTCATGAGTATGAAATAGAAAAGGTCTCGTGTAAAGTATAAAGTCAAATTGAATTCGGTATTCTTTCAGATGAAAAACAAAATTAGAATCCAGAATCTAATCTTTAGGTTCAAAAATCTTTTCGCCAATTACATAAAGTAAAGCAAATAGAATATAAGAATTTCCATCTATTTAATATTAATAGATACATTACGTGAATTTCCAATTATTCATTTGAATAAGATAAAAAAGGGGGATCCGGAGCAATTTGGTTTGACTTTTTTTACTGGTTTAGAAATTTTAAGACGAACAAGAAAAGAAGAAAATTCATACCAAAAACCACGTAATCTTTAGTCTCCATGTACAGTATGTAAGATACACACTTTTCTTTAGGCTTTCTTTCCTTGGGTTGGGGAATTGAATAGAAATTTTTTTTCTATTTCAATTCAGAATTACATAATGCGAGAATTCACATTTCATGGAACAAAGAGTTTACCTAAGTAACTTACTTCAATATGACTATTCAAATAGTAGTCTCTGAGGGGTAATGATATACCAAAAAATGGTTTTGAATTTCGAATTCAATGAAATATCTTTATTTCTACCCGTACACTCAATCGCATTTGTGAGAAACTAAATGAAAAAAGTCTAATTCTTATAGAAAAATCAGAACAAAAGGTGAGATCACATTATCTCATATCCAAGATTAAAGAAAAAAATTTCCAAGCTTAAAGAGAAATTTGTTAAAGAGAAGAATCTTTCCTTTCTCATAGAGACACTCTGGGACGGAAGGATTCGAACCTCCGAATAACGGGACCAAAACCCGTTGCCTTACCACTTGGCCACGCCCCATTTCTATTTCAAATTTCTCTTCGATACTAATAAACACTAATATTAGTCGTTCGTCAATCCCAACTCAAATCAAATATATATGAAATATATTACTGCTAGGATTCAACACATGGAAATATAGAAAAAATGATTGATCATTCCATAAAATTCAATTAAGATATTGTATGAAACTCAAATTCCTTGTATTCTCATTTGAGAATGAAAGGGAAGATTTTTGATTTGAGAGTTTTTGAAGAACAAGAAGGTTTTTTGACCCACCTTTTCATTTTTCCCTCATAAAAAGAACTCAATCAAAATCTAATTTTCTAATCTACAAGAATGAAATGTTTGTTATGCTTAATATCTTTAGTTTAATCTGTATCTGTCTTAATTCTACCCTTTATTCGAGTAGTTTTTTATTCGGCAAATTGCCCGAGGCTTATGCCTTTTTCAATCCTATCGTAGATGTTATGCCTGTCATACCTGTACTATTTTTGCTCTTAGCCTTTGTTTGGCAAGCTGCTGTAAGTTTTCGATAAAATCTTTAATGCTCCAAAAAATTCATGATTTATCCGAAACAAATTTTCTATAAATTTATAAGAT